AGTTTCTTCTCCTGGAACGGGCTCGATGTGGTAGCATCGTCCTTTGTAACGATCAAGGCTGGTAAGCCCATCGGTCCACACAGTTGTCCATGTACCAGTAGAAGATTCAGCAGCTACCGCAGCCCCTGCTTCTTCAGGTGGAACTCCAGGTTGAGGAGTTACTCGGAATGCTGCCAAGATATCAGTATCCTTGGTTTCATATTCAGGAGTATAATAAGTCAATTTATACTCTTTAACACCAGCTTTGAATCCAACACTTGCTTTAGTCTCTGTTTGTGGTGACATAAGTCCCTCCCTACAAGTCATGAATTTAGAATTTTTGTAATAAAACAAAACAACAAGGTCTACTCGACATAAATTATGAATAGATTTAATTAACCTTTTTCACAGGAATCTTTCACAAAATTATCAACTAATCAGAATGATTCTTTATTAGACCATGATATTTGATTCGCCAAATACATCATTATTGTATATTCTTTCATATGTATAGCGCAACCTAATACTTGTTTTTCAAGTTTTGAATCTTTGACTTTTTATAAATAGAAATATTTAATATTAAAAAAATAATAATAAAATAACTCTTGACAGTAATATATGTTGTATATGTAAATCCTAGATATGACAATATGCGGAATTCATCCATGAAAATGAAAAACAAAGGGGGGGTTGAGAAAGGAATGAATAGATGGGACGCATAACCGGATATGCTAAAATGAAAATACGAAAAAAAGCTAATGAGATCAAATAATAAATAATAAATAGAGTTCCGTTTCGAATTCGCTAGATAAAACAAAGTCTTGCCTGTTATGATAAATAAATCAAAGACTTTACGCAACATTTTTATTTTTTATTCATATATATTTTTTTTAACTAGGTTTCGGTTAGTTGAGCTTGAAAATGACTATTCCTTCATTGAAATTGAATAAGTAAAAAATTTAATTGCACATTCGCTTGGGCGGTACCAACGAAATTGAGTGCTTACTCCCATTTATTTTTGAATTAACCGATCAATTTGCTATCGAAGATTTTTTATGTATTCGAAAAATTTCGCAACAAAATTTAACATATTTTTTTATTATGAGAATAAATCCTACTACTTCGGATCCAGAGGTTTCGATACGTGAAAAAAACAACCTGGGACGTATCGCCCAAATCATCGGCCCGGTACTGGATGTAGCCTTTCCCCCGGGCAAGATGCCTAATATTTACAATGCTCTGGTGGTTAAGGGTCGAGATACTCTTGGTCAAGAAATTAATGTAACTTGTGAAGTACAGCAATTATTAGGAAATAATCGAGTTAGAGCTGTAGCTATGAGTGCGACAGAGGGTTTAAAGAGAGGAATGGACGTGGTTGATATGGGAAATCCTCTAAGTGTTCCAGTCGGCGGCGCGACTCTAGGACGAATTTTCAACGTGCTTGGGGAACCTGTTGATAATTTAGGTCCTGTCGATACTCGCACAACATCTCCTATCCATAAATCCGCGCCTGCTTTTATACAATTAGATACAAAATTATCTATTTTTGAAACAGGAATTAAAGTAGTAGATCTTTTGGCTCCTTATCGTCGTGGGGGAAAAATTGGACTATTCGGTGGGGCTGGCGTGGGTAAAACAGTACTAATTATGGAATTGATCAACAACATTGCCAAAGCTCATGGTGGTGTATCCGTATTTGGTGGAGTAGGCGAACGGACTCGTGAAGGAAATGATCTTTACATGGAAATGAAAGAATCTGGGGTCATTAATGAACAAAATCTTGCGGAATCAAAAGTGGCACTAGTCTACGGTCAGATGAATGAACCGCCGGGAGCTCGTATGAGAGTTGGTCTGACTGCCTTAACTATGGCAGAATATTTCCGAGATGTGAATGAGCAAGACGTACTTCTATTTATCGACAATATCTTCCGTTTCGTACAAGCAGGATCCGAGGTATCCGCTTTATTGGGTAGAATGCCTTCTGCTGTGGGTTATCAACCCACCCTTAGTACCGAAATGGGTACTTTACAAGAAAGAATTACTTCTACGAAAAAAGGGTCCATAACCTCTATTCAAGCAGTTTATGTACCTGCAGACGATTTGACTGACCCCGCTCCTGCCACCACATTTGCACATTTAGATGCGACTACCGTACTATCAAGAGGATTAGCTGCCAAAGGTATCTATCCAGCGGTAGATCCTTTAGATTCAACGTCAACTATGCTACAACCTCGAATCGTTGGTGAGGAACATTATGAAACTGCGCAACAAGTCAAGCAAACTTTACAACGTTACAAGGAGCTTCAGGACATTATAGCTATCCTGGGGTTGGACGAATTATCCGAAGAGGATCGCTTAACCGTAGCAAGAGCACGAAAAATTGAGCGTTTCTTATCACAACCTTTTTTCGTAGCAGAAGTATTTACAGGTTCTCCGGGAAAATATGTTGGTCTAGCGGAAACAATTAGAGGGTTTAAATTGATCCTTTCCGGAGAATTTGATTCTCTTCCTGAACAGGCCTTTTACTTAGTGGGTAACATCGATGAAGCTACTGCGAAGGCTACGAACTTAGAAATGGAGAGTAAATTGAAGAAATGACCTTAAATCTTTGTGTACTGACTCCGAATCGAATTGTTTGGGATTCAGAAGTAAAAGAAATAATTTTATCTACTAATAGTGGACAAATTGGCGTATTACCAAATCACGCGCCGATTGCCACAGCTGTTGATATAGGTATTTTGAAAATACGCCTTAATAACCAATGGTTAACCATGGCTCTGATGGGCGGTTTTGCTAGAATAGGCAATAATGAAATCACTATTTTAGTAAACGATGCGGAGAAGAATAGTGACATTGATCCACAAGAAGCTCAGCAAACTCTTGAAATAGCAGAAGCTAACTTGAGAAAAGCCGAAGGCAAGAGACAAACAATTGAGGCAAATCTAGCTCTCAGACGAGCTCGGACACGAGTCGAGGCTCTCAATACGATTTGATTTTGTAACTAGCTGACGTGCCAAAAAAAAGAACGTATAAAAAAATAGGATCGAAAAGCGAGAAAAACAATAAAAGAAAAAAGCGGGTTACAAAAACTTATTAGACACCATGATTATGGTGTCTAATAAGTTATACCTACTATTGGATTTGAACCAATGACTCCTGCCGTATGAAAGCAATACTCTAACCACTGAGTTAAGTAGGTTTTTTATCATCGTAAAGAGAAGGAATATGGATACCTACCACATCGATAGGATTATAAATCCAATATTCTTTCTAAGCAATACCAATAACCAACAAGATCAAAGAGATATAATGTTTGATCATGTAATATTAATCTTGACAAGAAATTATCTACATGATAAGATAAAATGTGTATCACAAACACAAGGGCTATAGCTCAGTTAGGTAGAGCACCTCGTTTACACGTGCGCCAAAGTTTTTCAAAGGAGTCCATCACGCAATCAAACTAATTGATTGATCTTATTAATAAATCGATGTCTTACTCCATTATTTTTTTTAGGAAAAAAGAGGAGAACAATAGCCTGACATTAGGTCCTATTAAAGTACCCTGTTAGGTAGGGAATGAATAGAACCCATCATTGATTTGAGATATTGATAGGGTGAATACCCAGTATACTCAATGCTAGGCAGAATGAGTATAAGGAACTCAAAAACGTTCTTTTCGTCCTATGAACCTTAAGGTGTATCAAGTTTCATGTTTGATTTTTTAATCAGGATGTTAGAGACTATATTTAACTTACGTTGATCTAGACCAAAAGCAAACCTACGTCAAGAGAACCCTTCTTTGAAACACTTTGGTAGTTCTTCTGTATTGTATTAGAATTAAAAAAATAAATCAGAGTACTTGGAACCATTTATTATCTTTTTTTTTTAAGAAAAAATATGGTAGACTAACTGATCTTTCTATCAGTTAATGAAAGAGCCCAATGCAAAAAAAATGCATGTTGGGTCTTTGAAAGAGTTCGAATCATTTTGATAATAATAAGTTCGAACTCTTTTACCGAGCAGGTCTACGGTTCGAGTCCGTATAGCCCTAACCCTAACTAATAAATTTATTCTAATAAATGACATTAAAATAAAAAAATTGGATAATTTTTTTACTTACATTATTGTATTCTTTATTTCTAACTGGTTACTTTCAATTGCTTGGTTCATAAAAAAAATTCCCGTACCATAAACCACCAGTCCTCGGGATAGTTCAGAATAAAACGGAAAACTAATTTTATTTCAATGGATCCAATTAGTATCGATATATCTATATAGATACTTATAATTTAGAAGAAACTTTTTTTTTCATTAATTTTTCATAGTCGTAAGTGGATTTTTTGATATGAATTTTCCTCGTTCACTGGCTACAATCAAAAAGTTCATAATACTTTATCTTTTTGTATTCCCACTCAATCTTGGTTACTTTTTTTTCTGACACGGCCCTGTTTAAAGATAAAAACATAAATTTAATTAGATTCAACCCAAATTAAATCTAGCTAATACTAAGTAATATGGGTATGGTAAAGTCTTACTGAATTTTTTGATACGTCATAATTTTAAAAACAAAGAGATTTTTATAAAAAATTTTATTTATTTATAAATAAAACAAAATTTCATAAACAGAAATAAAAAAAAATTACTAGTTATTAATCATATTAATATTATATTATTAATACTATAATAATATTAGTAATAGAAACGTGGAAATATTAAGTAATAAGTGTACTGAAAATAAGATTACAATCAATAAATCTTATTTTGAGATGTCTACCACAGCAACCAAACGAAAATAAATGATTCGATTAACCTGAATTTTTGTTTTGACTCAAGAGTTCTATATCCCTTGCCCAATCCACTCCGATTGGAATTGATTAAGCGGGTATTTTTTCCACATTCATAGGAGTTCGTCTATGTTTCTGCTTTACGAATATGATATTTTCTGGGCATTTTTAATAATATCAAGTGCTATTCCTGTTTTAGCATTTATAATTTCCGGAGTTTTATCTCCAATTCGG